TTTTTTTGAATTGGTTCATCAATAGTCTTCGGGCAGAATCCCTTTTTGACTCTGCACCATTGATTCCACTATTATTAGTGAGCAATAATGGAATAATTCCTTCATCGAGATAGGGGACATAATTCACATGGATATAGTAAGTCTCGCTTGGGCTGCTTTAATGGTAGTTTTTACATTTTCCCTTTCACTTGTAGTATGGGGAAGAAGTGGGCTCTAAACGAAAGATACTACTAATTGAGTTGAGGAATCAAACTCGATCAATTGTTTGATCGGCCGTTCTGCAACGTGGCTTCCACTCTTCAAAAAAAGTATAATATAAAATATAAAAAGGTTTATACATAGAATAGATATCTTCATTTTGAAAGCCCATTGGATTCTAGTAGACTAATGTATTATATCTTTCAATGAAAGAGATATTTCACGGATTCCCATGTTTGTATTTCGAAGGGAAAGGGCTAGAGATGATAGAAAATGGATTCCAACTGCATTCTTCCTAACTTTTCTATTTCAATGAACGGGCTCTTACCAGAATTATAGATGGATACTGAGGAGGACCCGACCCCCCTTTTCCCTCTTTACTGTTCAAAACCAAAAACGAAGCTGTTTTGTTAAGTGTATACACACTTTCTATGAGAAAGAATAGAAAGATAGTGGTGTCTAACGGGATACTATGCATAATAAGATCTTGCCTTAGGGGATTCACATATTTCTTTTTATTGATTGCGGACTTTTTTTTATTATTTTCGATGATTTTCTTTTTTGTTTCGGAATTTCGATTTGATTGACGCATTTCATATCATGGTTGAAGTGTTCAAAATCTGTAAGGTTTACTCTTCGAAATCCAAAGAAGTGCTCATAGAACTCCTGTCAATGGCTCAATCAAGTCTTTCTTCGGAATGCTAAAAAGCTGACTACTTGATTGATTTTATCAATATATGCCCATGTCATTTTTCCTGCATTGATTTGATTCTTTCGATAGATCCCGAAATTCATATTGTAAATAAGAAAAATCTAGAAATTCGAACTATAAGAGTCAGATGCTTATTTCAGATTGCTCGAAACAAATAGATGTCTCAAAGAAATAGAATCGGGTCCTCTATCCATTCCATATATGGAATGAATGGAATTGATATCTAATCTACATATTAGGAAGATCCTGTTGTAGATTGATCTATATTTAGCCTCTATCTTTATTAGAAAGTACAACTTTCTTTATACGCAGTCTAACTTTATAGACTACAATAAAACTTTCACTAATAGATAGTATGGTAAGAAAGAAAGGTTCATCTATTTCTTTCTTACCGTACTATCGGATCTCATAGAATACGGCCAATTCTGGATCATTTCATTTAAGATGCGAAATGAGAATCTTTTTCATTTTATTTCTTTAAGCATTAAGTCATTAATTAATCATTTTGACTGACTGTTTTTACGTAAATGATAAGTAGAAAGGCGGTAGGGACTAGAATGAACAGTGCAGTAGCAATAAATGCAAGAATATTTACTTCCATAATCTCATCGTTTTTTTTACTTCAAAATAACTCGGGATTTAATCCCATAGAGATAATCAATCTTTCGCCTGTCAATTCAATGAATTACCTCTCGATGATCTTGAAATCGGATCAATATCATGAATAACAATATCTGAGCTCTCAAATCAATTCGTCGTCGAGAATTGAATAGTATAACATAGAAAGATCTTTTATCCATACCGAATCCAAAATTTCTTTATTGATCATTCTTTTCTGTTCTTTCGTTATCTATAACCTATCTTAGGTCCTCCTTGTACAATCACGTCTGACCGCCCGTACGTTTCCATTAGTCACAAACGCCCAACAAACAATAGAAGCGAAGTGGAAAAAGAAATGAGTTACGTTCTAAACTCCGTTTTTTAATGATCTAGTTTTCTTGGAAGACAAAGAAGTGTGATAAAGAGGAGTTCGGGGATAAAGGATGAAATATTCCATCAAACTCACTATTTGGGTTTGGGGTTCGTTCTTTTCCTTGCTAGGTTATCTATTTTTCCATATTATAAAGCCAAGCCTTATCCTTTAGTTAGGTCAAGAAAGAACGAACCCCAAACCCAAATACTTGACAGAAGTCTTTCTTTTCACTATAAAAAAATAAAAAGCTAAAAAACAAAAAAGACAAATCAGGTTTCTATTTGAACCCAATCTTCCGTTTTTCGCGTAAAACAGATACTTGACAGAAATTTCCATTATCAATAGAATTAAAATGGAGAAATTGAGAAGGGGTCGAACTTCTTGTGCTTGAATGAAATGCCAAAGATCAGATTTCTATTTGAACCCAATCTTCTGGTTTTCGCGCAAAACAGATACTTGACAGAAATATCCATTTTCAATAGAATTAAAATGGAGAAATTGAGAAGGGGTCGAACTTCTTGTGCTTGAAGGGAGAGATGCATTGATGTACTTATTAGATCCGTCGGGACTGACGGGGCTTGAACCCGCAGCTTCCGCCTTGACAGGGCGGTGCTCTG